TTTGTAGTTTGGAAAACGAGTGTTGTGGGGGCTTTGGGTATTTTTAGGTACTGGGTTTGGGGTAATGCATAGGTTAATAATTTGTAATATTATATTTATATATATTATATATAATATGTGGTGGAATAAGTCAACATATACTACAACTTGTTGATTTTAAATGTTTAGTTGGATTCTCCTTGGTTTTGGGGTTTGACAAGGATAACAGAATTCTCTGAGCGTAGGGGGTAAGGGGGTTTGTCGCGTGTAAACCAAGGGGGCATATAGTATAAGTGTGTATTGAGTAATGAGGTGTATGCACTCGAAATAAGTTATGCAATTCTTGAGTTATGTCATTCAAACATTAAAGTACATTTTCACATGCAGGCAAAATGTTCCACCTTATTTGAAATTTGTATTTGCACTCTGAAATGCCAGATGAAAGGAAAATTAAGAAGAAAAACCCTATGCATATAAGAGAACGCTAGGCATGGTGGGTAACGAGTCGTATGTACTACACCATTAATCAAATGCCAGGAAAAACAGGTTAGTGGGAATTCCACTTATGTCCCTGAAATAGGAACCAAATGCCAGTAATAGTTCATTTTATGCGACCCCCACAATTATTGTCCCTGATTCTATCATTAACGATATGCCTTTATATAAACTGGTTGGTGGTCTCTTACTACATTAATTATTACTAGTAAAATTTATGTGGGATAATCAAGAGAATATTCGGAGAACCAGGTTATGGTAGATGTCCTATTTCTTTTATCCAAATTGAGTTCATGTGGATTTTAAATACATGTCTTATGCAAGTCTTAATAGTTAATACTTGCTTTATGTTCTAGATAATTTTAGGTGATTATACATTAATGTATTAATACATTAATGTAATATCATGCATTATATGTACTAAACCATACAGGTCACCAGAAAATAGTTTAGTTTAGAATTCTGGCTTTGGGAGCCAGAGGTGGGAGTTAAAATCTCTCTTTTCTGGCGCTAGGGAGGATTTTAACCTCCGATCTTCGGATTACAAGACCGATGCTTTAAAAACTAAGCTACTAGGGCAAGCTCATTCCAATGCTTTATTTTCTAATCATCCTGCTAGAGGAATAAGAATCAGGAATAATGCGAAGTAAAGGACGGATGCGATTTGTCCAATGATAATGAATGGGTGTTCTACAGGTATGCCTCCAATTCATGTTAGGATAATTATGTCTGCGACTAGAGTTCAGAAAAGGAATTGCGTGATGGGCCGGAATGTTAGTCCGCGTTGTTTGGATGTATGTAGGATTGGCACTACTATCAGTACTAAAATTGAAAATAGTAAAGCGAGGACTCCGCCTAGTTTGTTTGGGATTGACCGTAAGATGGCATAAGCAAATAGGAAGTATCATTCGGGTTTGATGTGTGGTGGAGTTACTAGTGGGTTTGCTGGGGTGAAATTTTCTGGGTCCCCAAGAAGGTTGGGGGAGAAGAGGGCTAGTGATGTAAGGCTTAGTAGTATTACTACAAAGCCTAAAAGGTCTTTGTATGAGAAGTATGGGTGGAATGTAATTTTATCAGCGTCTGAGTTGATACCTACTGGGTTATTTGAGCCTGTTTCATGTAGAAATAATAGGTGTACTATGGTTGCTGCTGCAATTACGAAAGGGAAGAGAAAGTGGAAGGCAAAGAATCGTGTTAGTGTTGCGTTGTCTACTGAGAACCCACCTCAAATTCATTGGACTAGCATGTCTCCTACGTATGGTACTGCTGATAACAGGTTGGTAATTACGGTGGCACCTCAGAATGATATTTGTCCTCAAGGGAGCACGTAACCCACGAAAGCAGTTATTATAACTAGAAGGAGGAGTACTACTCCAATATTTCAGGTTTCTTTGTAAAGGTATGATCCGTAATAAAGTCCTCGGGCGATGTGTAGGTAAATGCAGATGAAGAAAAATGATGCTCCGTTTGCATGGATGTTGCGGATAAGTCAACCGTAGTTAACATCTCGGCAGATGTGGGTGACTGAGGAGAAGGCGGTTGAAATATCTGAGGTGTAGTGTATGGCTAGGAATAATCCTGTTAGAATTTGGGTAATTAAGCATAATCCTAATAGGGACCCAAAGTTTCATCATACTGAAATATTGGAAGGGGCGGGGAGGTCAACTAGTGCATCGTTAGCGATTTTAATTAGGGGATGTGTTTTTCGTAGGCTTGCCATTAAGGGTTCTTATAGTTGAATAACAACGGTGGTTCTTCAAATCATTGGTCTCGGTTAGAATCCGAGTAAGAATTATGACTTATCTTGTTTCTTTACTGTTGATAGCTTTGGTTGTTGGATTGGTTGCTGTAGCTTCAAATCCTGCGCCTTATTTTGCTGCTCTTGGTTTGGTGGTGGCAGCAGGGGTTGGGTGTGGGGTGTTAATTGGCCATGGCGGGTCTTTTTTATCATTAGTTCTTTTTTTGATTTATTTAGGGGGAATGCTTGTTGTGTTTGCTTATTCAGCGGCTTTGGCTGCTGAGCCTTTTCCTGAGGCTTGGGGCGATCGTTCTGTTGTTGGTTATGTGTTGGTGTATCTGTTGGGTGTTGGTTTAATGGTAGGGTTATTTTGAGATAGTTGGTATGAGGGTTCTTGAGGGGTTGTTGATGTTTTGAAAGAGTTTTCTGTATTGCGAGGAGATACTAGTGGTGTAGCTATAATATATTCGTCTGGTGGGGGCATGTTGGTTATTTGTGCTTGGGTGTTGCTTTTAACTTTGTTCGTTGTGCTGGAGCTTACGCGTGGTTTGAGTCGGGGGACGCTTCGGGCAGTTTAAATGGCGGCTAACAGGGTTGCTAGGGCTATAGATAGAAGGAAGATGGTTAAGTAGGTTTTAATTATTCCTCGTTGGGTGTCACTAGTAATTTTGGCCATTTTTACTTGTGTGGATGTGGCTCCTTTTGGCCCCACGGCTTCAAATCATGTCTGATCTACGAGTTGTGTGGCGATGGATTGTCCTAGTGTTAGATTTAGTTTTGGGATAAATCGGTGAATGGTTGTGGGGAAGTAACCTAGCATGTTGGAGAAATGATGAAGCGGGATTGTTGGAGTAATTTTATATTGTTTGTTGGTTAGGGCTGTTAATTCTATGGCTACTAATAGGCCTGTGATGGTAACAATTAAAGCGGCTATTTTGAGGGTTGTTGGTATTGTTATGATAGGGGTTTTTGAGGGCAAGAAGTTTGATGTGATGATTAATCCTGCAATGATACTTCCTCAAGCGAGTCGTTTAATGGGTTTAATAACTGATGGGTCGTTTTCGTTGATTGGGGATAGGGGCAAGAATCGGGGGGTTCCTATGGTGACGAAATATACGACTCGAAAGCTGTAAACAGCTGTGAAGGATGTAGCAATTAGTGTAAGAATTAGGGCTCAGGCGTTTAGGTGTGAGGTGTTGAGGGCTTCGATGATAGCGTCTTTTGAGAAGAATCCGGCTAGGAAAGGGGTTCCTGTAAGTGCTAGGCTGCCAATTGTAAGGCAAGTTGAGGTAAATGGCATTAGATGGTGTAGGCCTCCTATTTTTCGGATATCTTGTTCATCATTTAGGCTATGAATAATAGATCCTGAGCATAGGAATAGTATGGCTTTAAAGAAGGCGTGAGTGCAGATGTGTAGGAATGCTAGTTGAGGCTGATTAAGTCCGATTGTGACTATTATAAGCCCTAGTTGACTTGATGTTGAGAAAGCTACAATTTTTTTAATGTCGTTTTGGGTAAGAGCGCAGGCAGCTGTAAATAAGGTAGTTAGGGCTCCTAGGCATAGGCAGATTGTTAGGGCTAGTTTATTATTTTCTATGAGGGGGTGAAGTCGGATGAGTAAAAAGATTCCAGCGACGACTATGGTGCTGGAATGAAGTAGGGCAGATACTGGTGTGGGGCCCTCCATGGCGGAGGGTAGTCAGGGGTGTAGTCCAAATTGTGCTGATTTTCCGGTTGCTGCAAGAATTAGTCCAATAAGGGGCAGGGTTATGTCAAAGTTTTTTGATAAAAAGAAGATTTGTTGGATTTCTCATGAGTTTATGTTTATTGCGAGCCAGGCTATGCTTATGATTAATCCAATGTCTCCTACGCGGTTATATAATACGGCTTGTAGAGCTGCTGTGTTAGCGTCTGCTCGTCCATATCATCAGCCAATGAGGAGAAATGATATAATTCCTACTCCTTCTCAGCCAATAAATAGTTGGAATATGTTGTTAGCTGTTACTAGAATAATTATGGCTACTAAGAATAATAGAAGATATTTAAAAAATCGATTTATGTAGGGGTCAGAGTGTATATATCATGATGCGAACTCTAGAATTGATCAGGTAACGTATAGGGCAATTGGGGTGAAAATTAGAGAGTAGTGGTCAAATTTAAAGCTAATATTGATGTCAAATGTGGAGGTGTTTATTCAGTGTCAGTTTGTGACGATGGTTTCGGCTCCTTGATCTAGAAAGATTATAAGTGGCAGGAGGCTAATGAAGAATGCACTACTTACGGCTGTTTTTACGTGTGTAACAGCTCATGTTGGGTTTTGAGGTTTTGGGTTGAGTGTCATTAATAAGGGATATGTAAGAATTGTTAGGACTAGAATTAATGAGGATGACAGGATTAAGGCTGTTGTGTGCATAGCTTTCACTTGGATTTGCACCAAGAGTTTTTGGTTCCTAAGACCAATGGATGAGCTGTTATCCTTTGAAAGCGCGAGGAAACCACGGAGTTTAACCGTGGGGATAAAGGATTAGCAGTACTTATTGCCTCGGGCCTTCCTCGGTGAGTAAGAGGGTTTTAACCTCTGTCTTTAGAATCACAATCTAATATTTTTGGTTAAACTATACTTACTAGTAACATCAGCCTCATATGAGCTCTGGTTTTGTGATTAGTAGGATGACGGGGATGAGATGGAGCATTATTAGTAGGTGTTCCCGTGTGTGGAATGGTGGTAATCCTATGATGTGGTGTGGGGTTGGGCCTCGTTGGGTTATAAGGAATATGTATAAGGAATAGCCTGCTGTAATTAGTGTTCCTATTCCTGTGAGAGCGATAGTTCATGGGGACCAGTTAAATAATGTGGTGATAATTATGATTTCTCCTATTAGGTTCGGGAGGGGTGGGAGTGCTAGGTTGGCTAGGTTAGCGATAAACCATCAGGCTGCTGTTAATGGGAAAATTATTTGTAGGCCTCGGGCAAGGACTATGGTTCGGCTGTGCGTTCGTTCATAGGCGGTGTTAGCTAAACAGAATAATGCGGATGATACTAGGCCGTGGGCAATTATTAGAATGATTGCTCCTGTAAATCCTCATGGGGTTTGGATTAGGATACCTCCTGCGACTAGGCCTATGTGGCTTACAGAGGAGTAGGCGATGAGCGATTTTAGGTCTGTTTGTCGTAAACAGATAGAGCCGGTTATAATAATACCTCACAGTGCTAAAATAATGAATGGATAGGCTAGCTCTTTGGAAAGGGGGTCTAGTATAACTATTATTCGTATTATACCATAGCCCCCTAGTTTTAATAAGACTGCGGCTAGTACTATGGATCCAGCTACGGGGGCTTCTACGTGGGCTTTTGGTAGTCATAGATGTACTCCATATAGTGGTATTTTGACTAGGAAGGCGATTAGGCATCCGGCTCATCAAATTTTATGTCCTCAAGAATTGAGGATTATTGGTTGTGAATATTGTAGAATTAGTATTGACAAGGTTCCTGTTGTGTTTTGAAGGAGGAGGAGAGCTACTAGAAGTGGTAGTGATCCTGCTAGGGTATAAAATAAAAAATAAGTCCCTGCGTTTAATCGTTCAGTTTGGTTTCCTCATCGTGTAATAATAATAAGGGTGGGGATTAGTGTGGCTTCAAATATGATGTAGAACATAATGATTTCTGTGGCACCGAATGCTATAATTAGAAAGGTTTGTAGTGAGGTTAGGAGTGTGATGTATAGTCGTTGTCGGTTAATTGGTTCTGGGTTGATGTGGTTTTGGCTGGCTAGAATTATTAGGGGGAGAAGTCAGCAGGTTAATACTAGTAAAGGGGTTGAAAGGGGGTCTGTTGCTATGTAAATATTGGAGGTGGTTCACCCGGTTTCTGAGGTTCATTTTAGTCAAGTTAAGCTAATGAGAGCAATTAGTAGACTGTGTGCAGTTGTTGTTGTTCAGAGCCATTTTGATGAGGATAACCAGATTGTGGGGAATAGCATGATTGTAGGAATTAGTACTTTTAACATTGTAGGAGATTAAGGTTTTGTAGGCGATCTGTTCCATGTGTTCGGGCGGTGGCAACTAAGAGTGCCAGACCTGCACTGGCTTCACAGGCAGAGAAGGCCAGCAGTAGTATAGGTGCTGCGGAAAATCCTGTTGTTTCGAACTGGAGGGCTCAAAGGGCTAATGCGATAAAGAGTGATAGTATTATTCCTTCTAGACATAGTAGTGCAGAGAGTAGATGGGTGCGGTGAAATGCTAGGCCTATTAAACCTAAAATAAATGCAGAGCTAAAACTAAAGTGTACGGGTGTCATAAGGGGGTCGTGGAATTAAACCACGATTTTCTGAGCCGAAATCAGAGGTCTTGTTTTGGACTAACCCCCTATTCTGCTCATTCTAGGCCTCCTTGTATTCATTCATAAACTAGGCCTAACGTGAGAAGTACTAGGACTGTTGTAGCTCAGAAGAAGGTTCCGGCGGGGTTGTGAAGTTGGTCTCCTCAGGGTAGTGGGAGGAGGAGAGCAATTTCTAGGTCAAATAATAGGAATAGGATTGCTACTAGAAAAAATCGGAGTGAAAAGGGAAGTCGAGCGGATCCTAAGGGGTCAAAGCCACACTCGTAAGGGGAGAGTTTTTCTGCATCTGGGCTTATCTGGGGAATTCAAAAGGAGATAGTTGCTAAGATTAGGGACAGGGTTGTGGTGATTATTAGGATAGTGGTTATTAAGTTCATTATCTTTCCTTGGGCTTTAACCAAGACTGGGTGATTGGAAGTCACTCGTACTAGCTTTAATACTAGAAAGATTATGAGCCTCATCAGTAGATCGATACGTATAGGAATAGTCAGACTACGTCGACAAAATGTCAATATCATGCTGCGGCTTCAAAGCCAAAATGGTGTTCGGAAGTGAAATGGTATTGGATTTGGCGTAGGAGGCAGATTATTAGGAATGAAGATCCAATAATGACGTGTAGCCCATGGAATCCTGTAGCTACGAAGAATGTTGAGCCATAAACGCCATCTGCAATTGTGAATGGTGCTTCATAGTATTCTATGGCTTGTAGTGCTGTGAAGTAAAACCCAAGTAAAATTGTAAGTGCGAGGGATTGGATGGTTTGTTTTCGTTCGCCTTCCATAATACTGTGGTGTGCTCATGTTACTGTTACTCCGGATGCTAGAAGAACAGCTGTGTTAAGTAAGGGTACTTCGAAAGGGTCCAATGGGGTGATTCCGGTTGGGGGTCAACATCCTCCTAGCTCGGGTGTGGGGGCTAAACTTGAATGGTAAAAGGCTCAGAAAAATCCTAGGAAGAAGAAAACTTCGGATGTAATAAATAGAATTATTCCATATCGTAGGCCTTTTTGTACTGGAGGGGTATGGTGGCCTTGGAATGTGCCTTCTCGGATAATGTCTCGTCATCATTGATATATCGTAAGTAGTAAAAGAATTATTCCGAGAGTTATTAGTGTAGTTGAATGGAAGTGGAACCAGATTGCTAAGCCAGATGTCGTTAAGAGAGCACTGACTGCGCCGGTTAATGGTCATGGGCTTGGATCAACCATATGAAATGCATGTGCTTGGTGGGCCATTAAACGTTCTCTTGTAGGTAGAGGCTTAGGAGAAGTACGAAGACATAGGCTTGGATTATTGCTACTGCAACTTCTAGTAATGTTAGGAGGAATAGTACGGTGGCTGTTAGGATTGCTACTGTTGGTATTATAGGGAGTAATACGAATACGGCAGTGGCAATTAGTTGAATTAGTAAGTGGCCTGCAGTTAAATTGGCTGTTAGTCGTACGCCTAGAGCTAATGGTCGAATAAATAGGCTAATTGTTTCGATAATGATTAGTACAGGAATTAGGGGAATTGGGGTTCCTTCTGGCAGGAGGTGTCCTAAGGCCACAGTTGGTTGATTGCGCATTCCAATAATGACGGTGGCTAGTCAAAGTGGTACGGCAAATCCTATATTTAGTGATAGTTGGGTTGTTGGTGTAAAGGTGTATGGTAGTAGTCCGAGCATATTAATGGTAATTAAGAATACTATTAGGGATGCTAGTAATAGTGCTCATTTGTGTCCTCCTACATTTAGTGGTAATATTAATTGATTAACAAATCGGTTGATTAGTCATCCTTGAAGGGTAATTAGGCGGTTGTTAATTCATCGAGAGGATGGGGTTGGGTATATTACTCATGGCAGCGCAATTGCGATTGCAATTAAAGGGATGCCTAGGTATGATGGGCTTGCAAATTGGTCGAAGAAGCTTATTGCCATGGTCAGTCTCAGGGTTCGGTTTTGTGTTTTTCAGCACTTACAGGAGTTGGTTCATTTGGTGTAATGTGATTTAAGATTTTAGTTGGGATGATAGTGAGGAAAATTAATCATGAGAATACTAAGATAGCAAATCAAGGAGCTGGGTTTAATTGAGGCATTTCACTAGGGGTGGTTGGGAGGCACCAATCTTTGGCTTAAAAGGCCAACGCTGTAGCCCAGATTTAGCTTCCTAGTGAGGCGTCTTCTAGCATTAATGAGGATCAGTTTTGGAAGTGTTCTAGAGGGACTGCTTCTACAACAATAGGCATGAAGCTGTGGTTTGCGCCGCAAATTTCGGAGCATTGTCCATAGAATACACCTGGGCGAGAGGCGATAAAGGCGGTTTGATTTAGTCGTCCTGGTACTGCGTCTATTTTTACACCTAAAGATGGTACGGCTCAGGAGTGTAAGACATCTTCAGCGGAGACGAGAACTCGGATTGGGGATTCTATTGGAATGACCATTCGGTGGTCTGTTTCAAGAAGTCGGAATTGGCCAGGGGTGAGGTCTTGTGTGGGAATTATGTATGAGTCAAAGCCTAGGTCTTCATAATCGGTATATTCGTAGCTTCAGTATCATTGATGTCCTATGGCTTTAATTGTTAAATGGGGGTCGTTAATCTCATCTATAAGATAAAGAATTCGAAGGGAGGGAAGGGCAATTAAAATTAGAATTACAGCTGGTAGTACTGTTCATACAATTTCAATTTCTTGGGAGTCTAAAATATATTTATTGGTTAATTTGGTTGATACTATTGCGACAATAATATAAAGTACTAAAGTACTGATTAAGAATACAATTATTAAGGCGTGGTCGTGGAAGTGGAGAAGTTCTTCTATAACGGGTGATGCCGCGTCTTGGAATCCTAGTTGTGTGGGATGTGCCATTAAGCTTTGAAGCTTAAGACATGCAGGATTTTAACCTACGATTTCACCTTGACAAAGTGATGTAATTTTCAAATTTACTAATGTCTTAGAAGGAAGTGGCAGAGTGGTTATGCGGCTGGCTTGAAACCAGCACATGGGGGTTCAATTCCTCCCTTCCTCGTTAATTTGATTGAACTTGAACGAATGCTGGTTCTTCAAATGTGTGGTATGGGGGTGGGCATCCGTGAAGTCATTCTACATTTGTAGAGGTTAATTCAACAGATAGTACTTCTCGTTTAGCAGCGAAGGCTTCTCATAGGATGAATAGGAACATAATTACTGCTACTAAAGAGATTAATGAGCCGACAGAAGAAACTGTATTTCAGAGGGCATAGGCGTCTGGGTAGTCTGAATATCGTCGTGGCATTCCTGCAAGGCCTAGGAAGTGTTGTGGGAAGAATGTGAGGTTTACACCTACAAATATTACTGCAAAGTGGATTTTAGTTCAAGTGCTGTGTAGTGTATATCCTGTAATTAAGGGGAATCAGTGGACGAAACCTGCTATGATGGCAAATACAGCACCCATTGATAATACGTAGTGGAAGTGGGCTACTACATAATATGTGTCGTGAAGTACGATATCAAGGGATGAATTGGCTAATACAATACCGGTTAGACCTCCAACTGTGAATAGGAAAATAAAGCCTAGAGCTCATAGTATTGGTGTTTCTCATTTGACGGATCCACCGTGTAGTGTGGCTAATCAGCTAAAGACTTTAACACCTGTTGGGATGGCAATAATTATTGTGGCGGATGTGAAGTAGGCACGAGTGTCTACGTCTATACCAACTGTGAACATGTGGTGGGCTCAGACAATGAATCCGAGAAGGCCAATTGCCATTATAGCCCATACTATTCCTATATACCCAAATGGTTCTTTTTTCCCTGCATAGTAAGCTACAACATGAGAAATAATGCCGAAGCCAGGTAGAATGAGAATGTACACTTCAGGATGACCAAAGAATCAGAATAAGTGTTGATAAAGAATGGGGTCTCCTCCTCCTGCCGGGTCGAAGAAAGTTGTGTTTAAGTTACGATCTGTTAATAACATTGTGATGCCAGCGGCTAGGACTGGTAGAGATAAAAGTAGAAGAACGGCTGTTACAAGCACAGCTCATACAAACAGGGGTGTTTGGTATTGGGAGATGGCAGGGGGTTTTATATTAATAGAGGTGGTGATAAAGTTAATTGCGCCTAGGATGGATGAGACACCTGCTAAATGCAAGGAGAAAATAGTTAAGTCAACGGATGCTCCTGCGTGGGCTAGATTACCTGCAAGTGGGGGATATACTGTTCACCCTGTTCCGGCTCCTGCCTCAACTCCAGAGGAGGCAAGAAGGAGAAGAAAGGAAGGGGGCAGAAGTCAAAAACTTATGTTATTTATTCGTGGGAATGCTATGTCTGGGGCCCCAATCATTAATGGAAGTAGTCAGTTTCCAAATCCTCCAATAAGGATTGGTATTACTATAAAGAAAATTATGACGAAGGCGTGTGCAGTGACGATAACATTGTAAATTTGATCATCACCTAGAAGGGACCCGGGTTGGCTCAGTTCAGCTCGAATTAAAAGGCTGAGGGCAGTTCCAACTATTCCGGCTCAGGCACCAAATACAAGATAAAGGGTGCCAATGTCTTTGTGGTTGGTAGAGAAGAATCAGCGCGTGATTGCCACAGGTAGGGTAGCCGAGCGTTTAGGCGGTGGGTTGTAGCCCCGAAGACAGAGGTTCAAGTCCTCTTCCTATCAGAGCCTTGTGGTGGAGTACACGTCAGATTGCAAATCTGAAGACGCAGACTAAACCCTGCCGGGGCTTTCCCGCCTTACTCGGCTAACGGCGGGAAAGGTAGATGAATGCTCGCTGGTTTGAGCGCTTAGCTGTTAACTAAGAGTTTGTAGGATCGAGGCCTTCTCATCTAGAAAGGCTTTAGCTTAATTAAAGTGTCTGATTTGCATTCAGAAGATGTGGGATAGAGTCCTGCAAGTCTTATTTTTAAAACAGAGACTAGGAGATTTTAACTCCTGCTTAGGGCTTTGAAGGCTCTTGGTCTAATTTATCCTAAGTCTCTAGATGGTTAGTGCTATGATGGCGGGGGTGATTGGTAATAGTCCTAGGGCGGTTACTGTAGAGATGGCCAGGGGGAGGGTTGTTTGGGTTGTTTGAGTTCGTCAGGGGGTGATGTTATTTGTTGTGTTTGGGGAGATTGTTAATGTTATTGCATAACATAGTCGTAGGTAGAAGTAGAGGCTTAGTAAGGCGGCCAGGGCTATGATAGTGGCTGTTAGTGGGATATTTTGTTTTGTAAGTTCTTGCAGAATTAGTCATTTTGGCATGAATCCTGTTAGTGGGGGCAGGCCTCCTAGTGAGAGTAGGGCGAGGGCGGTGGTTGTTGCTAGAATGGGGCTTTTTGATCATGTTGTTGTGAGAGTGTTAATTTTTGTGGCTGATGCTATTTTTAGTGTCAGGAATGCTGCGGATGTTATGAAAATGTATATTACTAGGGCAATTAGGGTTAGATGTGGTGTGTATTGTAAAATAATAATTATTCAGCCTATGTGTGCAATTGAGGAGTAGGCTAGGATTTTTCGTAGTTGTGTTTGGTTTAGTCCTCCTCATCCCCCAATTAATGTTGATAGTAGGCCTAGGGTTGTAAGTAGTGTGGGGTCAATAGCTGGGGCTACTTGCATAATTAATGCGAAGGGGGCTAGTTTTTGTCAGGTGGAGAGAATCAGTCCTGTTAATAAGTCAAGTCCTTGTAGGACTTCTGGTATTCAAAAGTGTATTGGTGCTAAGCCAATTTTTAGTGCTAGCGCAATGATGATTATTGTGCTAGCTAAGGGGTGGGCTAAGTTGTTGATGTCTCATTCTCCTATTATTCAGGCATTTGTTGTGCTAGCAAAGAGGATGGTTGCTGCTGCGGTTGCTTGGGTAAGGAAATATTTGGTTGTTGCCTCTACTGCGCGTGGGTGGTGGTGTTGTGCTATTAATGGTATAATTGCTAGGGTATTAATCTCTAGGCCTATTCAGGCTAGTAGTCAGTGTGAGCTAGCGAAGGTTAGGGTGGTTCCTAGGCCTAGGCTAGATAGGAGGGCGGCTAATACGTAAGGGTTCATTGATAGGGGAGGGATTTTAACCGTCATGTTCGGGGTATGGGCCCGAAAGCTTGATTAGCTGACCTTATCTTAGAAAGTGGTGTAGAGGAAGCACCAGGAGTTTTGATCTCCTGAGTATGGGTTCGATTCCCTTCTTTCTAGGAACTGGAGGGGCTTTAACCCTCATAAGCCACTCTATCAAAGTGGTCCTTAGGCATTCAGGCACGGTTCCTTTTATAGTTGTGGTGGTAAGCCTGCGAATGCAATTGGCAGGGCGGTGTGTCATAATACTAGGGCGAGAGTGAGGGGAAGAAAATTTTTTCATACTAAGTGTATTAGTTGGTCATATCGGAAACGTGGATATGAAGCTCGTACTCACAAGAATAGTACGGATAAAAGGGCTGCTTTGGTTATTAAATTAATTGTTGTTAATTCTGGTATAGTTGGTGTGTGTGATGCTCCTAAAAATAGGATGGCTGATAGGGTGTTTATTAGTAGGATGTTGGCATATTCAGCTAGGAAAAACAAGGCGAAGGGCCCTCCTGCATATTCTACATTAAACCCTGAGACTAGTTCGGATTCGCCCTCGGTCAGGTCGAAAGGTGCACGGTTTGTTTCTGCTAGGGTTGAGATGTATCATATTGCGGCTAGTGGTCATGCGGGAATTAGGAGTCAGATGCTTTCTTGAGTTGTGTTAAATGTTTGTAGGGTATATCCCCCAGAGAAAATAATTACAGATAACAGAATTAATCCTAGACTGACTTCGTATGAGATTGTTTGGGCTACGGCTCGTAGTGCTCCAATTAGTGCATATTTTGAGTTTGATGCTCAGCCTGATCCCAGGATAGAATATACTGCAAGGCTTGATAGTGCTAGGACAAATAGGACTCCTAGGTTTAGGTCTGTAACTGGGTGTGGTATTGGTATTGGTGCTCATAAGGTTATGGCTAATGTAAGTGCGAGGATTGGAGCTGCTAAAAATAGGAATGGGGATGATGTTGATGGGCGGATTGGTTCTTTAATAAATAGTTTTACTCCATCAGCGATTGGTTGTAGGAGACCATAGGGTCCTACTACGTTAGGTCCTTTGCGTAATTGTATATACCCTAATACTTTTCGTTCAATTAATGTTAGGAAGGCTACTGCTAGTAATACGGGGACAATATATGCTAGGGGGTTAATTAGGTGTGTTATTAAAATGTTTAGCATGAACTAAGAAGAGGATTTGAACCTCTGGTTGAAAGGGCTTAGGCCTTTTGCAATTACCATGCTCTGCCATCTTAGTATGGCCTTATTTTGGCTTGTTTTGGTTGTTCTCCCTTTATTTGATTTAGTTGTTTTCATCAATTAGGGGTGGGGCGTGCTTTGAGCATGGGCCCCTCTTTTCCGGTCCTTTCGTACTAGGAAAAGTAACGTTACAGATAGAAACTGACCTGGATTACTCCGGTCTGAACTCAGATCACGTAGGACTTTAATCGTTGAACAAACGAACCCTTAATAGCGGCTGCACCATTAGGATGTCCTGATCCAACATCGAGGTCGTAAACCCCCTTGTCGATATGGACTCTGGGAGGGGATTGCGCTGTTATCCCTAGGGTAACTTGGTTCGTTGATCGGCCTTTTGGCCGGATCATAATTGGTCAGATTTTCTGTGACTTAGAAGTGTCTTTCTTGGTTTTAGGTTTTGGTCCCAATCCACTCGGAGGATGTTTTTTTCTCCGTGGTCGCCCCAACCGAAGGTAAAATTCCACTATCCATTAGGTTTATGCTTTTGAGTTAGTTGCTTGACATGGCTGGGTTTGTACCTTAAGCTCCAAAGGGTCTTCTCGTCTTGTATTTTTATACCCGCTTCTGCACGGATAGATCAATTTCACTGACTTGAAAAGGGAGACAGTTAAGCCCTCGTTTAGCCATTCATACAGGTCTTCATTTAAAAGACAAGTGATTGCGCTACCTTTGCACGGTCAAAATACCGCGGCCGTTAAACTTGTAGTCACTGGGCAGGCTGGACCTCCTATACTTTGATGTTTGCAGGAGGCGATGTTTTTGGTAAACAGGCGAGGCTTATGTTTGCCGAGTTCCTTCCTTTTCTTTTAGTCTTTCCGGGGGAGCACTCCAGTGTGGGGTTAACGATGAGGTGTTGTGAGTTCTTCTTGTTTGTTTTGTTATACACATTTCCCTCTTTTATTTGGGTTCGTTAATTACCAGTGGTGGGTCCGATCTGGTTTACACGTGTGCTTGGAGAAGGGCGTGCCTTCTTGTTACTCATTTTAGCATGGTCTCTTCCATGTTGGCATGGGGCGGCCTAATAATTTTAGGGGGGTGGGATTGTTTATCAGAATAATAAACTTTTGGCCGTTTGAGCTTTAACGCTTTCTGTTCAGATGGCTGCTTTTAGGCCCACTAAAACGGCGTGTTTTGTAAAGTGTGATCCTTATCCTCCTGTATAAGGTTGTGTCCTTGGTTAAAGGGGCTGTACCCCCTTTAACTAACTCTCGTGTTTTTCTCTTATTTTAGGTTAGATGTTTTCTTGATTAATTTGAGGAGAACGAGGCTGAACTTCTATTCATTTCTTAGGCAACCAGCTATCACCAAGTTCGGTAGGTCTGTCACCTCTACCCGGAGCTCTTCCCACTCTTTTGCCACAGAGACGGGTTGGCCCATAAAGGCTGTCTCGGGGTAGCTCACTTGGTTTCGGGGTTTTAAACTAAAGGTCTCTTTGCTTAATTTTTACTGGCTAAATCATGATGCAAAAGGTACGAGGTTTAGTCTCTGCTTTTTTGTGCTTATATGGGTTATTTCATTTCTCTTTCAGCTTTCCCTTGCGGTACTTTTTCTATTGCTTAAGAAACCTTTTCTGTCTCCCGTACTAAGGTGGTAAAATGGTTTGGTTGTTATGTTGAGTTTTATGTATTGTTATTTATATTATTAAATTATTTGGGTATTTAAGCTAGCTGTTTGGCTCAGGGTGATCCAACTTGCATGGATGTCTTCTCGGTGTAAGGGAGATGCTTAACTATCTCAGCCACACCCTGAGTTTGATCCAAGTGCACCTTCCGGTACACTTACCATGTTACGACTTGCCTCCCCTTGTCTGTGCTTTTGTGTGAGTTACGTTTTTTGCGGTTGACAGGGGAGAGTGACGGGCGGTGTGTACGCGCCTCAGAGCCGGGTTCAAAAGGACACTCTGTTTCCTTTTTACTACTAAATCCTCCTTCAAGCATTTTTTCATGGTGCTATTCGTATTATTCTATATTAGAAAATGTAGCCCATTTCTTCCCACTTCGTGCGCTACACCTCGACCTGACGTTTTGGACTATGTTCATTTTGCTTACTATTGGTCCTTCACAGGGTAAGCTGACGACGGCGGTATATAGGCGGGGTTGACTAGAAATGGTGAGGTTTAACGGGGGTTATCGGTTCTAGAACAGGCTCCTCTAGGGGGGTCTGAGGCACCGCCAAGTCCTTTGGGTTTTAAGCTGACGCTCGTAGTACCCTGGCGGACGTCTGTTGTGATTAAACGTCTAGGTTTACAACTGAGCATAGTGGGGTATCTAATCCCAGTTTGTTTCTCAGTTTTCGTGGGGTCAGGTGGGCGTGTTAAAGCTACTTTCGTATTAGGTCTTCGGACACTCAGAAGCGTATGACGGCCAAGAGGCCCTTTGGCTTTATATTAGCTCTCCTTAACCACCCTTTACGCCGTAGCTGTCAACTAGGGCCTCTCGTATAACCGCGGTGGCTGGCACGAGTTTTACCGGCCCTGCTTAGCACTAACTAAGTCAAGTTTTCACTTATGGCTTAATGTTTATCACTGCTGAATTCCCTTGGGGGTGTGGCATGGCAAGGCGTCTTGGGCTAATAATATGTGCCTGATGCCTGCTCCTCGTCCCCGGGCAGGGGATTAAGGGCATCCTCACAGGGCTGCGGAGACTTGCATGTGTAAATTGTGCTAAAGCTGATAGTAAAGTCAGGACCAAGCCTTTGTGCATGCGGAGCTTTTTAGGGCTCATCTTAGCATCTTCAGTGCTATGCTTTATATTAAGCTACGCTAGC